GGTTAAAAAAAAGGAACGTAACAATGTCGGTTGTGGACTAAAAGGAAAGGTGGCAGAGTGGTTGAATGCTTCGGTTTTGAAAACCGGCGTAGCTTTGCAGCTACCGAGGGTTCGAATCCCTCCCTTTCCGTCTTTTAATTTTTAATAAAAACAAATAATAAAAACAAAAAACCTTGTGGAACAGGTGCGAAGCAAAACCCCCTAAGTATGCAAGGGTAAGTTCATTCATCCTTTCCTTGCGAAGCCCTGGCTTTGCTTTTAGTTTTGAAGAAGGACAGTATGCAAGTTTTTTGCAAATGTCTTTTTGATTTTGCTTTTATTGCATCCTTGCATCCATTTTACTTTTGATGCTACCCTTCAAAGTAAAATCGTAGCCCTTTTTCGTAGCCCTAAGTATGTAAGGGTTTTGAAAATTTGAAAAAAACGCTGCCATACTTTCGGTTACCTTACTACTTGGAGGAAAACTTATTGAAGTGCAAGGTTCTGGTTACAGGGAAAGCAATGTAATTGACTTGCATAAAAGTCAAAAAATAGGTTATCATAAGATTACTACTTTATCCCATAGCCATATTTGCACTCTTGCCTTCATTTGCATATAAAATGCTAGAAGGGAAAAGCATCATAGCCTTTTGGTTTGCACCTTGCAAACCAATTAAAGCAATTGCTTCGATTTTATTTTTGTCTCTGGTAGGTCTTAACAGACCCCTTTAGAGAAGACCTTGCATCCTTTTTATTTTGGATGCTACCCTTTTTTTTCTATGAAGGGACAATTGCTTTGCTTTTATTTTTTTTAAAGGCAATTAAATCATATGATTTACAAAGGGCTTAAGGTTTGCTTTATGCGAAGCAACTCTTAATGCTATCTTCTTACCCTTGCATACTTAGGACTACGAATGAACGGTCTTAAAGCAATGCAAGCCTGCTTAGCTCAGTTGGTTAGAGCATCCGTCTCATACGCGGAATGTCACTAGTTCAAATCTAGTAGCAGGCAAATTACTACAAAGTAAAATAAAAGCATTTTTTTTTTCGTAGCCCTTCGAAGAACAAGGTCTTTAAAAGTAGAATAAAAGACCCCTATGCAAGGGGGGTCTTCTGTAAAGAAGAAAAAAACAAAAATAAAATAAAAATAAAATCGATTTTATTTTTGCCGTATGCTTTTATTTTACTTTGTTTTTACTTTTTTAAAGCAAAATCGAAGGATTCAAAGAATAGTACGCCAAAATTACAGTTTAGTAGTCTGAACTATTTATTGTAAAAAAACATTGTCTCGAGAAAGGCTTCGATAAGTGGGCGTAGGGTGTTTTGCTTTTGGTGCAAGGATGCTTCAAAAACCCTTGCATAGAAAACCCTTACATAGAAAACCCTTACATAGAAAACCCTTACATAAAAAAAAAAGGGCTACGATTCTACGTAGCCCTAAGTATGCAAGGGTTTTTAAGGGCTACGATTTTACTTTGAAGGGTAGCATCCTTGCATCTGGTCTTCAAAGTAAAAAAAGGGGTCTGTTAAGACCTATGTTACCCTTTTCTCTTCAATGAAGGGTCTTTGATTCTACTTTTAAAGACCTCTACAAGGGATGCAATGGTCTTCGAAGGGTAGCATCCAAAATAAAAAGGATGCAATAAAAGCAAAGCAAACCCTTGCATACTTAGGGCTACGGTGCAAGGGGTCTTTGAAAAGAAAAGACCTCTAAGAAATGGTAGGGCTGCTTTGCTGACGGTAAGCAGTTCTGGAAGTTTTTTCGAAGAATGCGATTCTACTCGATTTCGAGATTGACGGGACTCGAACCCGCAACTTCCGCCGTGACAGGGCGGTGATCTAACCAATTGATCTACAATCCCTCTGAAGTTTTTTACGAAGTTTAATTTTATTATCAGATTAATTGGAGTATTTTGTCAAATTCAACCGTACGTAGCCCTTTTTTTTTTATGTAAGGGTTTTCTATGTAAGGGTTTTCTATGTAAGGGTTTCCATTTTTTCTATGAAGGGGTCTTTGCATTTTACTTTGAAGACCTCAATCGATTTTAAAAGTAGTTTTACTAAACCCTTACATACTTACCCTTCATAGAAGAGAAAAGGGCTACGGGGTTGCATCTTTGGATGCTAGTAAAATGGTAGCATTTTATTTTTTTAGAACTTGCATCCTTTCTTCTTTTTTTACTTTGAAGACCGGATGCTACAAAAATAAAATAAAAACCCTTGCATAGAAAACCCTTACATAAAAAAAAAAGGGCTACGATTCTACGTAGCCCTAAGTATGCAAGGGTTTTTAAGGGCTACGTAAAATTCATGAAGGGGTTTTATTTTTGGATGCAAGGATTCGTAGCCGGTCTTTTCTACTTTTGTAGAAAAGAAGAAAAGGTAATTTTAAAAGAAAGACTCTCACTGGCAGAGCTTTGCCCTGCCAGAGGAGATTTTAGTTTTCTTGACTGGCTGTTTTCACATATAAAATTAACAAAAAAGATGTTGGAATGATAATGAAAAGAGCAGTCGCAATTAATCCTAAAATATTTACTTCCATGATTTTACAACTCCTAAATACAAATTTTTTTGCTTAATTCTAGTTCTCATTTTAGACAAAATGAGAACTAGAATTCAAGCTTTTTGACTATTTTAGGACGTAGAAGGAACTGTAAGGTCTCGTTCTCTAGCCTTCTATGTAGCAAAGCAACTCCCGTAGTCCTTTTCTCCTAAATTTGTAGCCCTTGCAAATTCTCCTAAATTTGTAGCCCTTGCAAATTCTCCTAAATTTGTAGCCCTTGCAAATTCTCCTAAATTTGTAGCCCTTGCAAAGCAAATAGTCCAGAACCCTGGCATACTGTTCTTTGAATTTAAGGGGTCTTTTCTTTTCTAAGACCTAGCAACCTCTTTTACTTTGAAGACCTCAAAATAAAATCGCACAACAATGAATGGACTTGCGGTAGCTGCCTTTTACGTAGCCCTTAAAAACCCTTGCATACTTAGGGCTACGATTCTACGTAGCCCTTTTCTTGCATCCCAAAAGGATGCAACCCTAAGTATGAAGGGGTCATGCAAATGACCTCAAGGGTTTTCTATGCAAGGGTTTTTAAAGCAGAGGTAGAGGTCTTAACAGACCCCACCTAGAATACGAAAAATCAGTTCTTAGTTTTTTATGCTCTCCGAGGGACTCGAACCCTCATGCTAAAAGCACTGGTTCCTAAAACCAGCGTGTCTACCAATTTCACCAGGAGAGCTATTGTTTTATTTTACCATAAAAATAACATTTTTGCTCTTGGTGCGAAGCAATGGTCTTCGAAGCCTTGTATTTCTAAAAATGCTACCCTTCGAAGACCATTGGATGCAAGGAAACTTGCTTTTTTGAAAAAAAGGGGCTGCTTCTTTCCGTTTAGGAAAAAAGGATGAAAGAGAACAGCTTCGATAAAAGGATTTAAAAAGAAACGGTAGCTTTCTCAGAAAAAAAGGAAACGCAAGGGAGCATTTTTTCCAAATGGAACCCCGTAGTATGAAGAGATGGGAGGTTGCATCTTTAAAAGATGCTACCCCTTCATACCGTAGCCCTAAGTATGCAAGGGTTAGGGTTGCTTCTTTAGATGAGTATCTTTTTTCTTTTTTTAAGTATTAAACCAACCATAACTATGTAACCCTTTGCCTAATAAATTAACTCCTAAATAACATATCCAAACAATAAAAAACCCAAGAGTTGCAATTATTGCAGGTTTAATTCCAGACCATCCTTTTATAATTCTACTATGTAAATAAACAGCAAAAATTAACCAAGTAATAAAAGCCCAAGTTTCTTTCGGATCCCAACTCCAGTATGATCCCCAAGCCTCATTTGCCCAAATTGAACCAGAAATAATACCTAAGGTTAAAAAGAAAAAACCAATAGTTAATAAACGATAACTTAAATTATCTAAAATTTTTATAAATTTATTTTCCAAAAATAAATTTGAATCTATATCAATTAACTCATTTAAATAATTAAAATTATTTATAAATTGTAAATTTTTAAAATTATAAGATTTTTCTTTTTTAAAAATTTTAATGTTTTTAAAATTTAAAACTAAAAAAGAAATAGATAATAAACAACCTATTAATAAGCTACAATAACTTAACATCATTATTGTTACATGCATCATTAACCAATTAGATTGAAGAGCAGGTATTAAAGGTGTAGCATTTTGAAGTTCTTGAGGTATGCTAAAATTAGCAAAACTGTAAATAAATAATATGATAGGAAATAATAAAGCCCCAAAAATTTCAAAATTATTTGAAAAAAAATAATTTAAAAAAATATAAAAAATAACAAATGTCCAAGAAAGAAAAATTAACGACTCATATAAATTACTTAAAGGAAAATGCCCTGAATTTAACCATCTTAATAGTAATAATCCAATTAAAAAAAAATTAGTTACTAATATTCCTAAATTAGTAAATAATTTAATATTTTTATTAGGAAAAATAATAATATAGATCCATTGGAAAATCATTAATAAAAATAATAGTGTAAATATACTATTATTTAAAAAATTTTCGAATTTTAAAAAAATCATAATAAAAAATAAAAAAAATAAATTATTTAATTAGATTTATTATATAACAAAGTTGAATTTAACAATAATTTTTATTTAGTTTAAAAACAATAAACTTTATTTATTTTTTTTTATTCTATAAAATAGATTCAGAAAAATTTTTAAACATATTTAAGGAGATAAAAATGAAATTATCAATATATGGGAAAGGTGGTATTGGTAAATCTACTACGAGCTGTAATATTTCAATAGCACTCTCTCGTAGAGGAAAAAAAATTTTACAAATTGGTTGTGATCCTAAACATGATAGTACTTTTACATTAACTGGATTTTTAATTCCAACAATTATAGACACGCTACAATCAAAAGATTATCATTATGAAAATATTTGGCCAGAAGATGTTATTTATCAAGGATATGGCGGGGTTGACTGTGTAGAAGCAGGAGGACCTCCAGCAGGAGCAGGGTGTGGTGGATATGTAGTCGGAGAAACAGTTAAATTATTAAAAGAACTTAACGCGTTTTACGAATATGATATGATTGTTTTTGATGTTTTAGGGGATGTTGTTTGTGGGGGATTTGCAGCTCCTTTAAATTATTCTGATTATTGTATTATTATTACAGATAATGGATTTGACGCATTATTTGCTGCGAATCGAATTGTAGCTTCAGTTCGAGAAAAATCCCGAACACATCCACTTCGACTGGCAGGATTAGTAGGTAATCGAACTAAAAAAAGAGATTTAATAGATAAATATGTGGAAATTTGTTCAATGCCTGTTTTAGAGGTTTTACCTTTAATTGAAGATATCAGAGTTTCGCGTGTTCAAGGAAAAACACTTTTTGAAATGGCTGAATTAGAAAAGTCATTAAGATTTATTTGTGATTATTATTTAAATATTGCTGATCAATTATTAACATACCCGGAAGGAGTTATTCCAAAAGAATTACCTGATCGCGAATTATTCAATCTATTATCAGATTTTTATTTAAATTTTAATAACCCAAAAAGTGAATATAAAGAAGATAATTTAGATTTTATTATTATTTAATACATTTATGAATAAGAAAAATAGTGAAAAATTAACTTTTGAGTGTGAAACTGGCAATTATCATACTTTTTGCCCCATTAGTTGTGTAGCTTGGCTTTATCAAAAAATTGAAGATAGTTTTTTTCTTGTTATTGGAACAAAAACATGCGGTTATTTTTTACAAAATGCATTAGGAGTTATGATTTTTGCTGAACCAAGGTATGCTATGGCAGAGTTGGAAGAAAGTGATATATCTGCACAATTAAATGATTATAAAGAATTAAAAAGACTTTGTTTACAAATTAAAAAAGATAGAAATCCAAGTGTAATTGTTTGGATAGGAACATGTACAACTGAAATAATTAAAATGGATTTAGAAGGAATGGCTCCACGGCTAGAATCCGAAATTAATATTCCAATAGTTGTGGCTCGAGCTAACGGATTAGATTATGCTTTTACACAAGGTGAAGATACGGTTTTATCCGCTATGGCTCATCGTTGTCCTGGAAAAATGATAAAAAAAAATGATTTTGAACAAAATAAAAAATCAGAAAATTTATTTGTTCAAACTTTTTTTGAATTTACCAAAAAATCATTAAAATTTACACCAGAAAATTCATTTAAAAAAGATAAAAACCCTGATTTTTTATATAAAAATCATTCGAATTTAGTTTTATTTGGTTCTTTGCCTACAACAATAGCTACCCAATTAACTTTAGAATTAAAAAAACAAGGAATTAAAGTCAACGGTTGGCTGCCATCACAACGATATGACGAGTTACCTTTTTTAGGTGAAAATGTTTATGTTTGTGGAGTTAATCCTTTTTTAAGTAGAACAGCAACGACTTTAATGAGAAGACGAAAATGTAAATTAATTGGAGCACCATTTCCAATAGGCCCTGATGGTACACGAGCATGGATTGAAAAAATATGTTCTGTTTTTAATATTTTGCCGAAGGGGTTAGAAGATCGTGAAAATACCATCTGGAAATCATTAGAAGATTATCTTTTCCTGGTTCGGGGAAAATCAGTTTTTTTTATGGGCGACAATTTGCTTGAAATTTCATTAGCGCGCTTTTTAATACGTTGCGGGATGATTGTCTATGAAATTGGAATACCTTATATGGATAAAAGATTTCAAGCTGCTGAATTGTCATTGCTTGAAAAAACTTGTGTTTTTATGAATGTACCAATTCCTCGAATAGTAGAAAAACCGGATAATTATAATCAAATACAACGTATTAGAGAGTTAAAACCTGATCTTGCCATAACTGGAATGGCACACGCAAACCCACTCGAAGCTCGTGGTATTAATACAAAATGGTCGGTTGAGTTTACATTTGCTCAAATTCATGGTTTTACAAATGCTCGAGATATTTTAGAATTAGTTACGCGACCATTAAGAAGAAATAAAAATCTTCAAGAACTTGGTTGGACTGATTTAGTCAAAGAAAAAATTTAATTTAAATAAAAAAAATTAAAAGGGTAGTTATACAAAATTGTATTTTGTAACATCCTTTTAATTTTTTTTATTTACTCTGAAATCGCTTTTTTTAAACTTTAGGGTTATTATTCTGAACAAAATTTATTTGAAGTTTTGTTTTACTACTTTTTTTACTTCAGGTAACAAGAGCACTAAATATAAGAATTTAATAAAAAAAGAGAAACATAGTTTTGATAGTATAAAAATGAGAAATACAACCCTTTTTCTGCAAAAGTAAAAGCGAAGCAAAAATTTTGTCCTAACCCTTTCTTCGAACTTCGAAGGGTAGCATCTGGTCCGTAGCCCGAAGTATGAAGGGTTCAAAGTAAAAAAAGAAGAAACCCTTACATACTTAGGGCTGCGGGATGCTAGTCTTTTATTTTTAAAACTAATTATTTATTAATTTTTGAATATTAATTTTCAAAAAATTATTACCAGGCCAAAGAAAGCCTCCTCGTTTTGGCGGTATAATTTCTCCCAAATTATTAGATTTTCTAACATTATAAGGTAATGTTTCATAATTCCATTCACTTGTCTCATCATTTTTGAAAAGATTTTCAATTGTTTTATTTTGAGGATCATAAATTGACTCAAATAAAACAACATAGGGTATTTGAGATTGGCTTTTTGGTTTTGTTAAAATTTTTTTTGGAATTGGCCAGGTAGTGAATTCTATAGAATAAAGTTTTCCTTGCGTTGAAGTATTTAGTAAATTTAAAAAATAAACTAAATTTTTATAATTTTTAGAAATATCTAATTTTTTATTTAAATTTTTTGGATTTATTTGAGTTATCTCAAATCCAGAATAAAATCGAGGTAATAATCGATTAGTTAGGATTAACTTTTTTAAATTTTCATCCCATCCTAGATAAAATGGAATTGGATTTGTTAACTCTAAAAATGGTGTTTTTTTAATGTTTTTAATAGATAGTTCTTCATGTATTAAAAAATTTTCTTTCAAATTATTATTCTTAAATAAAGGTTGGTCATATTTTAAAATAAAAGTATTTGAAATGGTGTCATTTTGATTTAGTGTAATACAAAATAATCTTCTAACTACTTTTAATGTCCCTTTAAATTGCTGATTATAAATTCTATCAGCATAATTTTTAGAACCATTAAACAAATAATTAAAATCTTCTAAAAAAGGTAATTCATTATAAAACCTTAAACTATCATAATAATTTTTTAAAAGAAGGCGTTTTTCATAAAGTAATTTCTCTTGTTTTGAATCCAGATTATAAAAAACAGGCTGTCTAAACAAGAAAAAATCTATTTCTTTACTTAATAAAAATTTATAAATTGGATTTAAATAAAATTTTTCTTTTATTTTTTTTTCTAAATTCGTTTTTGGTTCTTCTTGTATAAATTCTCTTGCAAAAGTATCGTCCATTAATATAGTAAAGGTTTCAGATGTTTTTTGCTCATCTAATTGATAATCTGTATTAAAACGTTCATTTAAATTAAAAAAATGATTTCCTTGCTTTTCAATTAAAAACGAACTATTACTTTTTTTAATAAAATTTTTTTCTGAACTTTGTTCTTTTTGAACACTTTGTAAATTACTACTTTTTTGTTGTTTTGTAAAATTTAAATCTTCATTGTTTAATTGTTTATTAAAATCCAAATTTGTTTCATTAGTTTTTGAATTTGTTTTTTTAAATAAATTTAAAATAAGTTCTTTAGACTTTTCTTGTTGATAAAGCGATCGGCGATCTTGTCTTGTTGTCCATGCATATTCTCCTTGAAAATTTAAATCTTCATAAGTTTGTAAAGAATCATTTTTTAAATAATGACCTTTATCAAAAAATGAAATATCAGTATCTAGACTTTTAAATGATGAATTTGCTCCAATTAGTTTTATTGAATCTTTGACTGTATTTGGTGAAAAAAGAGTGTTTTCAAAAACTTTATCTTCTGAAACAAAACCTAATGGACTGGTTAAAAGATAATCGATGCTATAAAAAGGAATAGAACTAAGACTAAAACTTATAATAGAAATAAGAAATAAAAAATTTAAATTTTTTAGCCATGTGGAATAAGGAAATGAAAAAATTTTATATAAAAAATTTAAACTTTTTAAAAGTAAAATTCCAAAAAAAATTGTAAAAAATAGACTTCCAATAAAAAAACCAAATATATATAAACTATTTTGTAAAAAAAAATCAAATTTTGAAAACCCAAAATTTGTATCTAATAATGTAATGTCAGAAGTAATGGTTAAATTGCCTAAATACTGAAAAATACAACTTTGTTCCATTAATACTAATAAAAAATTTATAAAAAATATATTAATTAGTATTTTTGTTTCATTTTTTTCAATAGGGCGCATTCTTCGTTCATGAACCATATCATAAACAATAGTTAATAATAAAAAAATGCCAAGAAAATAATTGATTGGTTCAAAAGAAAACCAAGGAATTATAAAAAATCTTAAACCAAAAATTATAAAAATTAAAAAAACACATTGTCCAAAAATATTTCCTAAAGCTGAAACTAGTCCAGCAATAGTACCCTGAATAACTAATCTTCGACCTATAATAAAATGCGAACAAGATAAAGGTAAACATGAAAAAAAACTATTTAAAAAACCAACCAAAAATTTATTGTTTTGATAAAAACAAGTTTCAAAAATATTAAAAAAATTAACTGTAGGTTGATTTAAAAAAAAATTTTCTTTAAGAATGGAGTTAGATAACTCTGGAATTAAAACAGGTAAATAAGTAAGATCATGAAACCATTGAAAACTTATTAAATAAATAAAAATAGACTTTAAACTTTTTGCTAAAAAAATCAAGCTAAAATAAAGTATTTTTTGAAAATCAATATTATTTGATACCGAATCATATACATTATTTAATAATTCAATATAATCTCGAACTGTAGTAACAAAAGACATAAATTTTTAATAGAGTTTTATTATGTGAAAAAAACTTTTAATTTTTTGTTTTTACCACTTATTATTTTGTTATATATTTTAGCAAAATAATAAAATTTTTTATAGTGATTTTTACTTTAAATTGCTATCTTTTTAAATATTTTTGATTCCAAGATTGAAAAAAATTAATTGTTAATAAAAGAAAAAGTGAAATGATTAAAACAACAGTTCCTATTACAGTTGCACCAATATAATCATATTGCTCTAAATATTGAAAAATTAATACTGAAGCTATTAAATCTTTTAAAGGAAAATTAGATGAAATTAAAACTACTGAACCATATTCACCAATTGCTCGAGAAAAAGCTAAAGTTGTACCTGTTAATATAGCTGGAATTAATGGTGGAAAAACAACTTTTAAAAAGGTATTCCATGAAGAGGCACCTAACGACCATGCAGCTTCTTCTAATTCTTTTTCTATTTCTTGTAATACAGGCTGTAATGTTCGAACTACAAATGGAAATGAAACAAAAATCATTGCAATTAGTATTCCTAATTTTGTAAAAACTATTTGTATTCCAAAATTAGCTAAAATGGATCCAATCCAACCTTTATCGTTATAAACTGTAGCTAAAGTTAAACCTGCTACTGAAGTAGGTAAAGCGAAAGGTAAATCAATAGCTATATCTAAAAATTTTTTTCCAGGAAAATTATAACGAACTAAAACCCATGCTAATATGAAACCAAAAATTAAATTAAAAATACAAGCAAAAAATGCCATTGAAATTGTAACCGAATAAGCAGATAAAGCTATTGGTTCAGTTGCTTTTTTAAAAAATTCATAAAATGATGTTTCGCTTATTATTTTTAAAAGAGAAAAAATTGGTAATAACAAAATAAATGCAAAATAAAAAAAACTCAAAAACCAAAACCAATAATTTTTTATTTTCATGATTAATAGCAATAATTGTTTAAAAAAATGTATACTTTTTTTATTATTTTCTTTTAACAGAAAATCATTGGGGTCAAATTAGTTCTTTTATATATAAAAAAATTATTTGTCAACTCTTTTATTCAAAAGAAAAAACAAAGTTTTAAAAAATAAAGGTGTTAACCTAAAGTATAACAAAGCTCCTTAGTTAATGGGGAGGTTGCATCTTTTAAAGATGCTACCCCTTAATCGTAGCCCTTTTCTTTTCATGAAGGGTTTTATAAATAAAAAAATTTTCACATTTTTTTAGATTTTAAAAAATGTGAAAATTTTTTTTAGGAATTTTTTTCGTTAAATAAATTTTTAAATATTGATTTTGCTTTTGATAAGGCTTTTTTTGCTTCAATTGAAGCTTTATTTTTCCAGATAGTTTTTCTTAAATTTTTTTTTGATTTTGAAGTACGTTTTTTTGGAACTGCCATAGATAGATATTAATTTTGCTAAAAAATATTTTAATTAGTTTTTTAATAATTTAAACCCGTAAAAACTTATGTGTCAATTTTATATTTTTTATTTCTCAGATATCTTGTAAAAAAAAAAAAAAAAATTATAATTTATAGTAAATTCGGGACAAGGGCTTGTAGCTCAGTGGACTAGAGCACGTGGCTACGAACCACGGTGTCGGGGGTTCGAATCCCTCCTTGCCCGTATCCCTTCCTTTAAAATGTAAAAGTAAATAAAATGATTTTTACAATTTTTAAAAAAATGTAAAAGTAATCGTAATTACTTTTAAATAAAAATAATAAAATTATATTCTAATGGAAAAATTGTATAAAGAAAATAAAGATGTTTTAAAATTTGCTGAAATTTCTAGTTATGAAGATAAAAAAAATAGAATTATTGTAATAACATCTGGAAAAGGTGGCGTTGGTAAAACAACTGCAACTGCAAATATTGGAATGTCTATTGCTAGATTAGGTTATAAAGTTGCTTTAATTGATGCTGATATTGGGTTGCGGAATTTAGATTTATTATTAGGTTTAGAAAATAGAATATTGTATACGGCAATGGATATATTAGAAGGGCAATGTCGTTTAGATCAAGCATTAGTTAGAGATAAACGTTGGAAAAATTTGTCACTTTTAGCCATATCAAAAAATAGACAAAAATATAATGTTACTCAAAAGAATATGCAAAATTTAGTAAATTCACTTTGTTCTTTAGGTTATCAATTTATTTTATTAGATTGTCCAGCTGGAATTGATGTCGGTTTTATTAATGCAATATGTCCTGCAGACGAAGCGATAATTGTGACAACTCCTGAAATAACTGCAATTAGAGACGGTGATCGGGTAGCAGGATTATTAGAAGCAAATGGAATTTATAATGTTAAATTATTAGTCAATCGAATTCGTCCTGATATGATTAAAAATAATGATATGATGTCTGTTTCGGACGTTCAAGAAATGTTAGGAATACCTTTATTAGGGGCTATTCCAGAAGATAATCAAGTCCTTATAGCTACTAATCGAGGTGAACCTTTAGTTTTAAAAAAAAAATTAACTCTTTCTGGTATTGCTTTTGAAAATGCAGCACGTAGATTAATTGGAAAACAAGATTACTTTATTGATTTAAATACCCCGTATAAAGGAATTTTTCACAAATTACAAAATTTTTTTTCAGGTTCAAATTAGTCGTTAAACTATCATATAAATAAAGATTATTCAAATATATATATGAAAAAGTTTTTAAAATAATCTTTATTGATATGTTAGGATTCTGCTACTATCATTTTAATAGTATTATATTATTCCTCAGTAGCTCAGTGGTAGAGCGGTCGGCTGTTAACCGATTGGTCGTAGGTTCAAGTCCTACCTGGGGAGATTTTCAATAATTTATTGAAATTTATTTTTTTTTTTAGAAAGTTATGGAATAATAGTATTATATATTCAATCTTAATTAAAAAATATAAAATACTAAATTATTATGTCTCATACAGTAAAAATATATGATACTTGCATTGGATGTACTCAATGTGTACGTGCATGTCCTACTGATGTTTTAGAAATGGTACCTTGGGATGGTTGTAAAGCAAACCAAATTGCTTCGGCACCACGAACAGAAGATTGTGTAGGATGCAAAAGATGCGAATCTGCTTGTCCCACAGATTTTTTAAGTGTTCGTGTTTATCTAGGACCTGAAACAACAAGAAGTATGGGATTAGCTTATTAATTCTTTTTCCTCTTTAAATAAAGAGGAAAACAACTTATTAACTTCCTACTTTAAAAGCATCAATAAAAAAACCTAAAAGTGTGCCTATTTTAAAAAAATTTAAATTTAAAAAAAAATTTATTTGTTTAAAGTTTTTAAAAAAAAATAAAAACTTTCTATTTTTTTTTAAATAAATAGTAAAGTTTAAAAACTCCATTAATAATAAAATAATTAAAATTATTCCTATATCTAAATTTATAATTTTTCGAAATTGTAATAAAAAGTTTCCAAATAAATTACCTACTAAAAATCCTATAAAAATAAATAATAAATTTAAAGATAATTTTCTTTCAATACTTAAAAATTTTAAATAAGCCGTATTCACTAGATTAGTGAATATTTGAGATATTCTAAGTTTTTTACTCATAAATATTTTTATTTTTCTACTTGATATTTTAAAAATACTCTGTAAAAATAAATCTTTCTTATTTTTATTTTCTTATTTTAAAGTTTAACTTTTTTTGTCGATATCCGTAAAAAAGTTTATATCGAGATATATTTATAAAATTAATTGTTTAAAATTCATACTTTCATTCTAAAAAGTTTTAAAAATATTTTTTAAAGTTTAAATATGTATTTTTCTTTCTAAAATATTAATACTTAAAAAAAGAAAAAAGATACTCATCTAAAGAAGCAACCCTAACCCTTGCATACTTAGGGCTACGGTATGAAGGGGTAGCATCTTTTAAAGATGCAACCTCCCATCTCTTCATACTACGGGGTTCCATTTGGAAAAAATGCTCCCTTGCGTTTCCTTTTTTTCTGAGAAAGCTACCGTTTCTTTTTAAATCCTTTTATCGAAGCTGTTCTCTTTCATCCTTTTTTCCTAAACGGAAAGAAGCAGCCCCTTTTTTTCAAAAAAGCAAGTTTCCTTGCATCCAATGGTCTTCGAAGGGTAGCATTTTTAGAAATACAAGGCTTCGAAGACCATTGCTTCGCACCAAGAGCAAAAATGTTATTTTTATGGTAAAATAAAACAATAGCTCTCCTGGTGAAATTGGTAGACACGCTGGTTTTAGGAACCAGTGCTTTTAGCATGAGGGTTCGAGTCCCTCGGAGAGCATAAAAAACTAAGAACTGATTTTTCGTATTCTAGGTGGGGTCTGTTAAGACCTCTACCTCTGCTTTAAAAACCCTTGCATAGAAAACCCTTGAGGTCATTTGCATGACCCCTTCATACTTAGGGTTGCATCCTTTTGGGATGCAAGAAAAGGGCTACGTAGAATCGTAGCCCTAAGTATGCAAGGGTTTTTAAGGGCTACGTAAAAGGCAGCTACCGCAAGTCCATTCATTGTTGTGCGATTTTATTTTGAGGTCTTCAAAGTAAAAGAGGTTGCTAGGTCTTAGAAAAGAAAAGACCCCTTAAATTCAAAGAACAGTATGCCAGGGTTCTGGACTATTTGCTTTGCAAGGGCTACAAATTTAGGAGAATTTGCAAGGGCTACAAATTTAGGAGAATTTGCAAGGGCTACAAATTTAGGAGAATTTGCAAGGGCTACAAATTTAGGAGAAAAGGACTACGGGAGTTGCTTTGCTACATAGAAGGCTAGAGAACGAGACCTTACAGTTCCTTCTACGTCCTAAAATAGTCAAAAAGCTTGAATTCTAGTTCTCATTTTGTCTAAAATGAGAACTAGAATTAAGCAAAAAAATTTGTATTTAGGAGTTGTAAAATCATGGAAGTAAATATTTTAGGATTAATTGCGACTGCTCTTTTCATTATCATTCCAACATCTTTTTTGTTAATTTTATATGTGAAAACAGCCAGTCAAGAAAACTAAAATCTCCTCTGGCAGGGCAAAGCTCTGCCAGTGAGAGTCTTTCTTTTAAAATTACCTTTTCTTCTTTTCTACAAAAGTAGAAAAGACCGGCTACGAATCCTTGCATCCAAAAATAAAACCCCTTCATGAATTTTACGTAGCCCTTAAAAACCCTTGCATACTTAGGGCTACGTAGAATCGTAGCCCTTTTTTTTTTATGTAAGGGTTTTCTATGCAAGGGTTTTTATTTTATTTTTGTAGCATCCGGTCTTCAAAGTAAAAAAAGAAGAAAGGATGCAAGTTCTAAAAAAATAAAATGCTACCATTTTACTAGCATCCAAAGATGCAACCCCGTAGCCCTTTTCTCTTCTATGAAGGGTAAGTATGTAAGGGTTTAGTAAAACTACTTTTAAAATCGATTGAGGTCTTCAAAGTAAAATGCAAAGACCCCTTCATAGAAAAAATGGAAACCCTTACATAGAAAACCCTTACATAGAAAACCCTTACATAAAAAAAAAAGGGCTACGTACGGTTGAATTTGACAAAATACTCCAATTAATCTGATAATAAAATTAAACTTCGTAAAAAACTTCAGAGGGATTGTAGATCAATTGGTTAGATCACCGCCCTGTCACGGCGGAAGTTGCGGGTTCGAGTCCCGTCAATCTCGAAATCGAGTAGAATCGCATTCTTCGAAAAAACTTCCAGAACTGCTTACCGTCAGCAAAGCAGCCCTACCATTTCTTAGAGGTCTTTTCTTTTCAAAGACCCCTTGCACCGTAGCCCTAAGTATGCAAGGGTTTGCTTTGCTTTTATTGCATCCTTTTTATTTTGGATGCTACCCTTCGAAGACCATTGCATCCCTTGTAGAGGTCTTTAAAAGTAGAATCAAAGACCCTTCATTGAAGAGAAAAGGGTAACATAGGTCTTAACAGACCCCTTTTTTTACTTTGAAGACCAGATGCAAGGATGCTACCCTTCAAAGTAAAATCGTAGCCCTTAAAAACCCTTGCATACTTAGGGCTACGTAGAATCGTAGCCCTTTTTTTTTTATGTAAGGGTTTTCTATGTAAGGGTTTTCTATGTAAGGGTTTTCTATGCAAGGGTTTTTGAAGCATCCTTGCACCAAAAGCAAAACACCCTACGCCCACTTATCGAAGCCTTTCTCGAGACAATGTTTTTTTACAATAAATAGTTCAGACTACTAAACTGTAATTTTGGCGTACTATTCTTTGAATCCTTCGATTTTGCTTTAAAAAAGTAAAAACAAAGTAAAATAAAAGCATACGGCAAAAATAAAATCGATTTTATTTTTATTTTATTTTTGTTTTTTTCTTCTTTACAGAAGACCCCCCTTGCATAGGGGTCTTTTATTCTACTTTTAAAGACCTTGTTCTTCGAAGGGCTACGAAAAAAAAAATGCTTTTATTTTACTTTGTAGTAATTTGCCTGCTACTAGATTTGAACTAGTGACATTCCGCGTATGAGACGGATGCTCTAACCAACTGAGCTAAGCAGGCTTGCATTGCTTTAAGACCGTTCATTCGTAGTCCTAAGTATGCAAGGGTAAGAAGATAGCATTAAGAGTTGCTTCGCATAAAGCAAACCTTAAGCCCTTTGTAAATCATATGATTTAATTGCCTTTAAAAAAAATAAAAGCAAAGCAATTGTCCCTTCATAGAAAAAAAAGGGTAGCATCCAAAATAAAAAGGATGCAAGGTCTTCTCTAAAGGGGTCTGTTAAGACCTACCAGAGACAAAAATAAAATCGAAGCAATTGCTTTAATTGGTTTGCAAGGTGCAAACCAAAAGGCTATGATGCTTTTCCCTTCTAGCATTTTATATGCAAATGAAGGCAAGAGTGCAAATATGGCTATGGGATAAAGTAGTAATCTTATGATAACCTATTTTTTGACTTTTATGCAAGTCAATTACATTGCTTTCCCTGTAACCAGAACCTTGCACTTCAATAAGTTTTCCTCCAAGTAGTAAGGTAACCGAAAGTATGGCAGCGTTTTTTTCAAATTTTCAAAACCCTTACATACTTAGGGCTACGAAAAAGGGCTACGATTTTACTTTGAAGGGTAGCATCAAAAGTAAAATGGATGCAAGGATGCAATAAAAGCAAAATCAAAAAGACATTTGCAAAAAACTTGCATACTGTCCTTCTTCAAAACTAAAAGCAAAGCCAGGGCTTCGCAAGGAAAGGATGAATGAACTTACCCTTGCATACTTAGGGGGTTTTGCTTCGCACCTGTTCCACAAGGTTTTTTGTTTTTATTATTTGTTTTTATTAAAAATTAAAAGACGGAAAGGGAGGGATTCGAACCCTCGGTAGCTGCAAAGCTACGCCGGTTTTCAAAACCGAAGCATTCAACCACTCTGCCACCTTTCCTTTTAGTCCACAACCGACATTGTTACGTTCCTTTTTTTTAACCCTTTTCGTAGCCCTTCGAAGAACATAGCATCCCAAAAGGATGCAACCCCGTAGCCTTTTTCTCTTCTATGAAGGGTAAGTATGTAAGGGTTTTCTATGCAAGGGTAAATCATAAGATTTAAACCCTTCATTCTTTGGGTAGCATCTGGTCTTCAAAGTAAAAAAAGGGGTCTGTTAAGACCTATGTTACTCTTCG